TAACGGCTTGGGGAACGCAAACTACCCTTCCCTTTGATTCTGTCCCCCCAAAAACTTCCTTTTTTAAGCCTATTTTTAAAGAACTTAAAAAAAAAATTCGAAAAACAAAAAATAATCATTTTCGAGTTATAAGCGTTTTAAAAGAAAGAACAAAAAATTTATTTCTGTTTATAAAAAAAATAAAAAAAGAACTCTTAAAAGTACATCCAACTCTATTATTTATATTGAGAAAGTTGTATGAACCCGGCGAAACTAACCAAAAAAAAGATTCTATAATTAGGAATCAGATAATTCACGACTCGTTTAGAAAAATAAAATCTACAGATAATACAAATTATTCACTGAGAGAAAAAAAAATTAAAAATATGGCTGATAGAACAAGCACAATCAGAAAGAAAACAAAGAGTCTTACAAAAGAAAAAAACAGCAACGCCAAGAAAAGAAGTAGTCCTGACAAAACAAGTTATAGTTATAATGGAAAAGAAAAATCACCAAAAATTTTTTGGAAAATATTAAAAATAAAAAAAAGAAGAAATCAATTAATCTATAAATTAGATTTGTTTATAAAAATTTTCATTAAAAGAATATACATGGATATCTTTCTATGTATCATTCATATTGCCAGAATTCCTACACAACTAGTTCTTGAATCAATAAATTTTTGTTTTGATAAATACATTTACAATAATAAAACAAACCAAGAAATAAAAAAAAAAAAAAACAAAAAAGAAATTAACTTTATTTCGACTCTAAAAAGTGAACTTTACAATATTAAGAATAGTAAGAGGAATTCACATCTTTTTTTTGACTTATCCTCTTTATCACAAGCATATGTATTTTACAAATTATCACAAACCCAAGTTATTAATTTGTATAAGTTAAGATCTATTTTTGAGTATCATGGAACTCCCGTTTTTCTTAAGACTGCAATAAAAAATTATTTTGTAACACAAGGAATATTTCATTCCGAATTAAGACATACAAAACTTTTAAGTTCTGAAACGAATCAATGGAAAAACTGGTTAAGAGGTCATTATCAATACAATTTATCTCAGATTAGATGGTTTGAATTAATACCACAAAAATGGCGAACTACAATAAATGAAGGTGGTATTACCCAAAATAAAGATTTAACAAAATGGAATTCGTATGAAAAAGATCGATTACTTTATCACAAAAAACAAAAGGATTTTAAAGTATATCCATTACCAAACCAAAAAGATAATTTTCCAAAATACTATATATATAATCTTTTATCATATAAATCTATTAATTCTGAAATTAAGAAGTCCTCATATATTATTTATGGATCACCATCAGAATTAAATAACAACCAAAAAATTACTTTTAATTACAACAATTCTAATAATTACAACAATTCTAAACAAAATTTATTTGAAAGCCTGGAGGAAATTCCTATCAATCATTATCTAGAAAAGGGCGATATTATGTATATGCAAAAAAATCCAGATAGAAAATATTTTGATTGGACAATTCTCAATTTTTTTCTAAGACAAAAAATAGATATTGAGGCCTGGACCAAAATGGATTATAGCAGTAATATAAATACTAAGCTTGGAAGTAAGAATTACCAAAAAATTGAGAAAATGGATAAAAACGATATTTTTTATCTGATGATTCATCAAGATTTAGAAATAAATCCAATCAATGACAAGAAACTCTTTTTTGATTGGATGGAAATGAATGAAGAAATCCTAAACCCAATATTGACAAATATGAAACTTCCGTTCTTCCCAGAATTTGTGCCACTTTATAATGTATACAAAATAAAACCATGGATTATACCAAGCAAATTACTTCTTTTAAATTTAAATAAAAAGAAAAACATCAATGAAAAGAAAAAATTCCATTTTTTTAGACCATCGAATGAAAAAAGATATTCTGAATTAATGAATCGAAATCAAGAAGAAAAAGAACCCGCGGGCCGAAGAGGCCTTGGATCATATTCACAAAACCAAGATAAAATGAAAAAACAATATAAGATACGAAATAAGATGAGACCAGAAATAATTTTCTTACGGAAACACTATTTGCTTTTTCAATGGATAATAGACGATGGTTTAATTCCGAATTTAACTGAAAGAATGATCAATAATATCAAGATATATTGTTACTTGCTTGGACTGATAAATCCAAGAGATACTACTATATCGTCTATTCAAAGGAAAGAAATAAATCTGGATATAATGGTGATTCGAAAAAAATTGACTCCTATGGAATTGAATAAAAAGGGGATATTTTTTATCGATCCCATTCGTTTGTCTGTAAAAAACGACGGATACTTTATTATATATCAAACCGTAGGTATATCGTTGGTTCATAAAAGTAAGTACCAAACTCCTCAAAGATATCGAGAACAAAGATATATCAATAAAAATAAATTGGATGAATCTATCCCAAGATATCAAATAATAATTCGAAAGAGAGACAAAAAACATTATGATTTTATCGTTCCTGAAAAGATTTTATCATCTAGACGTCGTAGAGAATTGAGAATTCTAATTTCTTTCAACTCAAAGAATATAAATAGTGTGGATAAAAATCGAGTATTTTGTAACAAAAAGAACATAAAAAACAGGAATCCTTTTTTGGATCAAAAAAAGCATCTTGATAGAGATAAAAATGAATTAATTAAATTAAAGTTATTTCTTTGGCCTAATTATCGATTAGAAGACTTAGGTTGTATGAATAGATATTGGTTTAATACCAATAATGGAAGCCGTTTTAGTTTGTTAAGAATATATCCACAATTAAAAATTGTTTGATGGTACATTTTTCCTATATATTCTGTACCATATAGAAAAGCAAACAGATGCACATATGCCCTGTCTTACGTCCCAGTCTAATATTAGATCTTTTTTATTTAATACTAAGTCAATGACGTATCAATTTGTTTGGATAAAATATATAAAATAAACGAATATATGGAATATTCCGAATTTTCGGTCTAAATTATTTGAAAATGACTAATATTATTATTACTGATCAAATAATATATTTTATATGTAAATTAAAGGGTAGAAGGAGCTTTTTTTATGATAAAAAATCCATTCAGTGCAATTATTTTGAAAGAGGAAAACGAAGACAACAAGGGGTCTGTTGAATTTCAAGTAGTGAGTTTCACCAATAGGATACGGAGACTTACTTCACATTTGGAATTGCACAAAAAAGACTATTTATCTCAGAGAGGTCTGCGTAAAATTCTAGGAAAACGTCAACGGCTGCTCGCCTATTTGTCAAAAAAAAATAGAGTACGTTATAAAGAATTAATCGGACAGTTGGAGATTCGAGAAACAAAAAATCATTAATTTGAAGAGTCGTTTTGAATTTTCGCTTAAATTTTGATGAACCTCTTTTCGCTTTCAGCAATTCATGGAAGAATGAATCGGGAAAAAACCTATGACTGCACCAGCTACACGAAATGACCTTATGATAGTCAATATGGGCCCTCAGCACCCATCAATGCACGGTGTTCTTCGACTCATTGTTACTCTAGATGGTGAAGATGTTATTGACTGTGAACCGATATTGGGTTATTTACATAGAGGAATGGAAAAAATTGCGGAAAACCGAACAATTATACAATATTTACCTTATGTAACACGTTGGGATTATTTAGCTACTATGTTCACTGAAGCAATAACTGTAAATGCACCAGAGCAGTTAGGCAATATTCAAGTGCCTAAAAGGGCCAGCTATATCAGAGTCATTATGTTAGAGTTAAGTCGTATAGCTTCGCATTTGTTATGGCTTGGCCCTTTTATGGCAGATATTGGCGCACAGACCCCCTTCTTCTATATTTTTCGAGAAAGAGAATTGATATATGACCTATTCGAAGCTGCTACCGGTATGCGAATGATGCATAATTATTTTCGTATTGGAGGAGTCGCTGCTGATTTACCTTATGGCTGGGTAGATAAATGTTTGGATTTTTGTGATTATTTTTTAACAAGAGTTACTGAATATCAAAGACTTATTACACGGAATCCTGTTTTTTTAGAGCGAGTTGAGGGAGTAGGCATTATTGGCGGAGAGGAGGCAATTAATTGGGGTTTATCGGGACCAATGCTACGAGCTTCCGGAATACAATGGGATCTTCGAAAGGTTGATCATTATGAGTCTTACGATGAATTTGATTGGGGAGTTCAATGGCAAAAGGAAGGGGATTCATTAGCTCGTTATTTAGTACGAATCGGTGAAATGACAGAATCAATAAAAATTATTCAACAGGCTTTAGAAGGAATTCCGGGGGGGCCCTATGAGAATTTAGAAATACGGCGCTTTGATAAAGTATGGGATCCCGAATGGAATGATTTTGACTATCGATTTATCAGTAAAAAACCTTCTCCTACTTTTGAATTGTCAAAACAAGAACTTTATGTGAGAGTCGAAGCCCCAAAAGGAGAATTAGGAATTTTTCTGATAGGAGATAAGGGTGTTTTTCCTTGGAGATGGAAAATCCGACCACCGGGTTTTATCAATTTGCAAATCCTTCCTCAATTAGTTAAAAGAATGAAATTGGCTGATATTATGACAATACTAGGTAGCATAGATATCATTATGGGAGAAGTTGATCGTTAAAATGATAATAGATACAACAGAAGTACAAGCTATCAATTCTTTTTTTAGATTGGAATCCTTAAAAGAGGTATATGAGATCATATGGATGCTTGTCCCTATTTTTACTCCTGTATTAGGAATCACAATGGGTGTACTAGTAATTGTTTGGTTAGAAAGAGAAATATCTGCGGGGATACAACAACGTATTGGCCCTGAATACGCCGGGCCTTTGGGAATTCTTCAAGCTTTATCAGATGGTACAAAATTACTTTTCAAAGAGAATCTTCTTCCATCAAGAGGAGATACTCGTTTATTCAGTATCGGACCATCCATAGCAGTCACATCAATTCTACTAAGTTCTTTAGTAATTCCTTTTGGATATCGCCTTGTTCTAGCCGATTTAAGTATTGGTGTTTTTT